AATTATAGGATTGTTTACGAATAAAAATGAATAAAAATTCATATTCAGATACATAAGAATTATACAGGAGCCGAAATAGTCTTTTATTTTCTTTTGAAAAAACGTAAATAGATTTATTCGGAGTAATAAAACTCCTCCAATTATGATATTCATGGAGAAATAATCGCAATAAATGCAAAGAAGGAACATCTTGAATCCAGCATTGAAGGATTTGAACCAAGATTTCCAGATGGATGGGATAGGGTATTAGTATATCTAACACATAATTTAAATGCGATAATTTGTCCTCTAAAAAGGGAAATATTGAATGAATAGATCGTAAATTCTGAGATTTTGGTATTTCTTTTTCTTCGAAGGAAGGTACTAATCGCATCGAGAATGGAATTTCCGCAATGACTGCAAAACCTTCTGATACCATTTGAGAATAAAAATTAGAATAAAAATAATTGTTGTGCCCAACGAATCGATTTTGGCTAGAATCATTAATTGAATAAATCAAATAATTCTGTTGATAGATTCGAGTAATTAAATGTTTCACAAGTACGGAACTAGATTTATTGTCATAACTAAAAATTTCCATGGGTTCGTAAAAAATCGAACCATTTAAACCATGATCATAAGCAAGTGTATAAATATACTCCTGAAATAGAAGCGGATATAGGAAGTGTTGTTGCCGAGATCTATCTTTTTCGAAATATCCTTGTAATTCTTCCATTTACATTTCTCTACTTGAAAGGTAGACAGGGGGCATGTCTTGGGTTATCAAATGATACATAGTGCAATATAATATGGTTAAAACAGGGTATAAATTATGTATTATGTATATAGTATACTGTATACTATACACTGAAAATATAGTAAGAAAATACTTAAATAAAAAAAAAAAAAGATATACCCCGAGACTGGGAGTCCAATCAACAGATCTCTTTCCTATCTTTTTCTATCCAATTGGTTTATGTTCATTAAAATTACAAGAGGGTAAAAAATCCTTTATTTTTGCAACCCAGTCGCTCTTTTGATTTTGGAATCAATTCTATTCTCTTTATCAGTATACTCTTTCTTCAACACATCTGTTTCCAATCTATAATGGAGAATAGTTAGGATTCATAAAAAAAAAGAATCAATGGTCCACTCATAGGAGAACCCTTTCCCTCACCAGGCACTAATCTATTTTTAACGTCTAATTAGATCGGGTAATCATTCAAATTAAGAAGATAAGCTCGTTACTTTTTGTTTTATCAGAATTGGAGCCATAGGACTCTATCCATTTATTCACTAGACTAAACTGTAAATGTGAATTTCTTTTGTTCCCTTCAAAAAATAAAAACAAGATTTTGTAACGATCTAGTAAGGATAAATTCAAAGTTCTATTTAAATATGAAATAAAATTCAATAAAAAGTATTTCTTTATTATAACTTTATTTAAAATATAAATAAATAAATTTATATCTTATTACGACATGCTGTTTTTTCCTTCATTACCTTTCCGGATCAGTCGTAGTTTTATAGACTCTACCAATAGTCTGGACGAATTCGTTACTTCATCCAAATGTGTAAAAGATCATAGTCGCACTTAAAAGCCGAGTACTCTACCATTGAGTTAGCAACCCGGATAAAAAAAAAATATGTAGTGTAGATACGATCGAAATTTACAATTGAAATTGGATTTCACTGCAAAGGATCCCGTCAAAATCAAAACATTGAACTAGCAACAAATCAAATCTAAACGTAAAATAAAAATTTTATGATCAATTATTTATAAACTATTTATAAACACCAAAATATAAAAATGAGCGGATCGGATTAAAAAACAACGGATTCCCGATCCAATAGAGTAGAGATTTCAAAATTGACACCCATTTTTATCTTGATCCATTTTTTTTTTATTTTCGTTAAGAAAATACGTCTTGTATGACAGTAAATCTGTCAAACCCGACCCCTCATTTGACTGAAGTGAAGGAAAACCCCAATATGGGGTAGGGATAAACAGATCTATTTATCTATGATCGAATTATATTGGTTCGATACAACATTGTCAATATGAATGGAATGTTAATAAAATAAATTTAAGTAAACAAAATAAGAACTTGTGTTGGATTGGCACAAGATAAATAAGAAATTTAAATGGAAAAAATAAGGAAGGGGTAGAGAAAAAATCTCGAGCTCATTCAATCAATAGATATAAAATAAGAAAAATAGATCCCGCCTTTGTCGGCAAATTCCCATAACAAAAAAAGGGCGAATTCCGGGGAAATAATTACATAAAGATAGATGCTAGTTACCCTCTCTTTTTTTATTAAATTTTTTTTTATACTTTATTTTTTAATTGTGAATTTGAATTCAAATTCACAATTAACTCGAAGTTCCTTCTTTAAATTTAAAGAATTCTGCCTTCCTTAAAATATCATGAACAGTTACTGTAGGTTGAGCGCCGTTTTCAAGGAAATATAGAATAGCAGGAACATTTAAATAAGTTTGATTCTTTATCGGATCGTAAAAACCGACTTTTCGAAGATCTCTTCCTTCTCTTCGGGATCGAGCATCAATTGCAACGATTCGATAGACGGCTCATCGGGATAGATGTAGATAAACAATTCACCCCCCCTAGAAACGTATAGGAGGTTTTCTCCTCATACGGCTCGAGAAAAATGATTCTAATTTCTCCATATTAAATAGATAATTTGCCAACAGATCTATAAAATCATGACTTAGAATATGATTTAAGTGGTTTTTTTCTTTTTCCTTACAAAAAAAAAAAGAAATCTTATTCGTACTCATAACTCAAGTTGAGTAATTCTGAAAGAGTTCGAAGGGAACTCCTTAGACATTTATTGAGCTGTCTCTAACCTTCTTTGTTTATCTCATCTCGAATCTTTTTTTATTCCTCATTCTGATTGATCCAATTGTTGAGAGAATTGAAAATAGTGTTTCCTTGTTCCGAAATCCTTTTTCTTTGCTTTGTGAAATCATTGGGTTTAGACATTACTTCGGTGATCCTTATTCCTTTCAAAACTCAAAACGGCAGCAACATACCTTTTGTTTTTTTTTTTCAAACTTGTTTGGGTTTTAACCTTTCGATTTATATATTGAAGATATACTTACAAAGTTGGTCCAACTTATTGACTGTCACTAACCCTAGATTTTTCCCCCGGATAAATGAAATGAATCAATACTTTTTTTCCGCTCGAGCTTCATTATGTACTATTCCAATTCAATTGGAACCTAACAAAAATGAGGTTACTGGTGGAACAGAACAAACTATGTTGAGCTGAGAGCATCTTTATTCTTATAGAAAATGGTGGATTTAAGAATCCACAGCCGATCATGTCCTTCAAGTCGCACGTTGCTTTCTACCACATCGTTTCAAACGAAGTTTTACCATAACATTTCTCTAATTTAATTTCGAATCGATATGGAATTAATTCAATATAGAATCATGAATAGTCATTGGTTCGAACGGTATATACCGGTATATATATGTATATATATGTATATTATATATATCCATAGTATAGTCCTTTTTTCCATGGAAAGATAAGTATTTTCCGGATAAGGCTCAGCAAAGATCCAATTCTTCTCGAACAAATAAACTATAAACCTCAAAAGAAGGACCCTGAATAGATTCCCAATTCTGGAACAAAATTATTTTAACCAAATAAGTTATTCCAACGACCCGGAAAGGGCGGAAGTTTCTCGACAATATAGATTTCTTACACTTCTTCGAGTACCAAAGAGTACCAAAGATTCATATCATAAAAAATGAAGTAAAAATTCAATAAAGAATCTCCGACTTCAGGTTATAGCTGGAAAACATATTTCCGTTCATGATTGAATTTTATTTCTAATTCAATCAACAAGTCAACGCAATCACAACGAGTAGCTCAAAATTTTTAGCAGATATCTCATTCACTAAAGAGGTACAAACTTTTACCATGTCCAATTGAATTATCAATTGTTTAATTTAAAACATGGATAGATAAATTAAGAATACAGTTTATTCATTTTCATGGGCATGGAATAGAAAAGGTCTCGTGTAAGGTAAGATTAAGTTAAAGTCGTTATTTTTTCATCTGAAAGATAAAATCAGACTCCTCTGATTCTTATTTTTCGTATCTATCATATACAAGGAACAATTGTCCCCGTAGGTAATTATGGATATTTAAGGAATCACAGATCTTTTTTTTTCACTTTGCCAAATGGTTGTTACTGAAATATAACAATACAACGATAACAATACATAATATATATTATATATATAGATATATATACCTTGTTCGTTCATTTTATAGATATTTTTTTTGTTCTTTAACAATTTTTTGTTAAATATTGGATACAATGTGATTCAATCTTTCGTTTCTGATAGAAATGATCTGGGACGGAAGGATTCGAACCTCCGGGTAACGGGACCAAAACCCGCTGCCTTACCGCTTGGCCACGCCCCATTTAGATTTCTATTCAACACTAATAAACACTATTATTATTAATATTGGTTATTCGTCAATTCCAGTCCAAATACATACGGGAAATATTGTTGCTAGGATTCGACACATATAGATATAGAAAAAATGCATTGATCATTACATGGAATTCAATTTAAATATTGTATGAAAGTACAATTCCTTGTATTCTCGTTTGAGAATTCAAAAGGGGATTTTTTATTTAGGAGAGTTCAAAGAAAAAGGGATTTTTGGGGCCTGCCTTTTCATTTTTACCTTATATTATACTTATATTATAAAAGTAACTCAATCAAAATCAAATTATCTAATCTACAAGAACAAAATGTTTGTTATGCTTAATATCTTAAGTTTAATCTGTATCTGTCTTAATTATGATTTTTATTCAAGTAGTTTTTTCTTCGCCAAATTGCCCGAGGCTTATGCCTTTTTCAATCCAATCGTAGACGTTATGCCCATCATACCTGTACTCTTTTTTCTCTTAGCCTTTGTTTGGCAAGCTGCTGCAAGTTTTCGATGAAATCTTTAAGACTTTCCTAAATTCAT